CTTCCGAAACGAAGGAGACTAAACAGGAACAAGAGGGATCCACCGAAGAAAACCCTTCCCTTTGTTCGGAAGAAAAGGAGGATCTGGACAAAATAGATGAAACGGAAGAGATCCGAGTGAATGGAAAGGAAAAAACAAAGGATGAATTTCACTTTCAAGAGGCACGCTATCAAGATAGCCCAGTTCACGAAGATTCTGATCTGGATACCCATCAAGAGAATTTTGAATTGGGAAGACTGAAAGAAGAGAAAAATAAAAGTTATTTTGGGGTTGAAAAAACTTTTGTCACTTTTTTTTTCGATTATAAACGATGGAATCGTCCATTACGATATATAAAAAATGATCAATTGGAAAATGCTTTACGCAATGAAATGTCACAATTTTTTTTTTATACATGTACAAGTGATGGGAAACAAATAATATCCTTTACATATCCCCCTAGTTTATCGACTTTTTCAGAAATGCTAGAACGAAGAATTTCTTTGTACATAAGAGAAAAAATATATGACGAAAATTTTTATAATTCTTGGATTTATACCAATGAAAAAATAAAGTTCAATTTGAATAATGAATTGAGAAATCGAATCCAAATTATAGAAAAAAAAGAGGGATCTCCTAGTCTGGATAGGCTTGAAAAAAGAACCATATTATGCGATGATGAGAATAAAAAAAAATGCTTGCCAAAAGCATATGATCCTCTTTTCAACGGACCTTATCGAGGAACAAGAAAAAAATTCTATTCACGCGCAATCATGAATCATTTAATCACTTATACAAATACAGAAGATTTAGTAGAAATTTTTTGGATAAATAAGATTCATGATCTACTTCTTAATGATTCCTTAGAACTTTACCGTCAATCATTTTTTAAAAATACGGAAAAGTCCTTAATCTCAATTGATAAATTATCTTCTGAGTGCGGACACAGTTTTAATTTGGAAAAATTTCCTTTATTGACAGAAGAAAAAAAAATTGATTCAGAAAGTCAAGCAAAATCTTTGCAATTTGTATTCGATGTAATTACAACAGATACAAAAGAAAAAAAAACAAAGAAAAAGAAAGATATTGGAATTATAATAGAAGAAGTCAGTAAAAAGGTGTCTAGATGGTCATACAAATTAACCCATGATTTGGTGGAAGAAGAGGAAGAAGAAAATGAAGAAGAATTGACAGAAGAAGATCATGAGATTCATTCAAGAAGAGCCAAACGTGTGGTAATTTATAACGATAATGATCAGAATACCAATTCTATTTCTAGTACTAAAAATGCTAATAACAATGATAAAAATGATAATCAAATGGAAGAGGAAGAGGTAGCTCTGATACGTTATTCCCAACAATCTGATTTTCGTCGCAGTCTAATCAAGGGATCCATGCGTGCTCAAAGACGTAAAACAGTTATTTGGGACCTCTTTCAAGTAAATGTACATTCTCCACTTTTTTTGGACCGTATAGACAAAACATCTTTTTTTTATTTTTTTGACATCAATGAAATGAAGAATCTCATTTTTAGGAATTGGATGGTGAGAGAACGAGAATCTGAATTTCAAATTTTAGATTCCCATTTTGAAAATTTTGAAAATGAAGAGACAAAAGAGGAAAAAGAGAAAAAAGAGAAAAAAGAGCGGATAGAAATATCAGAAGCTTGGGATACCTTTGTATTTACTCAAGCAATAAGAGGTTTCATGTTAGTAACCCAATCTTTTATTAGAAAATACATTATATTGCCTTCATTTATAATAGCTAAAAATATTTTCCGTATATTATTATTCCAATTCCCCGAGTGGTACGAGGATTTTAAGGAATGGAATAGAGAAATGCATATTAAATGCACCTATAATGGTGTTCAATTATCAGAGACAGAATTTCCTCAAGATTGGTTAACAGACGGTATTCAGATAAAGATTCTATATCCTTTCTGTCTAAAACCTTGGCGAAAATCTAAGGTACGATCTCATCATAGAGATCGAAGAGATCCAATGAAAAAAAAAGAAAAAAAAAAAAATTTTTGTTTTTTAACAGTCTGGGGAATGGAAGCGGAACTTCCCTTTGGTTCTCCCCGAAAACGACCTTCTTTTTTTGAACCTATTTATAAAGAACTAGAAAAAAAAAATAGAAGGGTAAAAAAGAAATTTTTCCAAGTTTTAAACTTTTTAAAGGAAAGAAGAAAATCCTTTCTCAAAGTTAGAAAAGAAAAAACAAAATGGATCATCAAAATAGTTCTAGTTATCAAACTCATAATGAAAAAACTGGAAAAAGTAAATCCAATTTTTTTATTTGAGTTGAGGAAAGAAAAAGTATATGAAATGAACGAAAACGAAAAGGATTTAAAAAAAAATAATAAGATTCTTCGCGAATCATCCGTTCTAATTCGACCGAAAAATTGGTTAAATTATTCACTAATAGAAAGAAGAATGAAAGATCTTTCTTATAAGACAATCAAAATCAGGAATCAAATAGAACGAAACGAAAAAGAAAAAAAAAAAAAGGATATAGTTATAATTTATGATAATAAAAGGTCGGAATCACAGAAACATATTTTTAAAATATTAAAAAGGAAAAATATCCGATTAATGCGTAAATCACACTACTTTCTCAAATCATTCATTGAAAAAATATACATAGATATTTTGCTATGTACCATTACCATTCCTAAGATCAATGCACAACTTTTATTTGAATCAACAAAAAAGATCTTTAATAAAAATAAATACATTTACAACAATAAAAGAAATAGAAATAAAGAAAAAGAACAAGAAGGAATTTATGAAACAAATCAAAATACAATGAATTTAAATTTGGTTTTGACTATAAAAAAGTTGTTTTCGAATACTGATAATACTGAGAATAGGAATCCAAATTCCAATACTTATTGGAACTTATCTTCCCTATCTCAAGCATATGTATTTTACAAATTATCACAAACCCAATTACTTAATAAGTATCACTTGAAACCTGTATTTCAATATCAAGGGAACTATCCTTTTTTTAAGGATAAATTAAAAGACTATTGTATGAATTGGAATTGTATGATACACGGAATATTTGATTCCAAATCAAGACATAATAAAATTCAAATGCATATGTATGTAATGAACGAATGGAAAAACTGGTTAAAAGGTCATTATCAATACGATCTATCTAAAAGAAAATGGTCTCGATTAGTACCTAAAGAATGGCGAAATAGAATCAATCAACGCTGTATGATTCAAAACCAAAACAAGGAATCAATCCAATTGGATTTATATAAAAAATACCAATTCATTCATTCCATTAAAAAAAATGACTATGCAGCGGATTCTTTTATGAGTCAAAAAAAAAAATGGAAAAAACATTACAGATATGATCTTTTATCATATAAATACATAAGTCCTCCTAATTCATATATTTCTGGATCAACATTAGAATTTGAAATAAAAGGGGACCGAGAAATTCCATATCATTTCAATCCATCGAAACCCGAATCATTTTATGTATTGGTAAGTATACCTAGTAATAATTATATAGAAAAAGGATATATTATTGATAAGAATACAAATTTGGATAGAAAATATTTTAATTGTAGAATTCTTCATTTTTTTTTTCATTTAAAAAAAAATATTGATATTGAGATCTGTACCAATGCACATATTGGCATGAAGATTCAGAAAAATACTAAGACTGAAATTAATAATTTTAAAAAATTGGAAAAAAAAGATATTTTTTCTACTACGATTCATCAAGAGCAAGAGATCAAACCATGCAATAAAAAGATAAACTTTTTTGATTGCATGGGAATGAATCAAGAGGGGTTCTCTGATACCGCATCAAATCATAATACTATATCCAATCTAGAACCTTGGTTCTTCCCAGAATTTGTGCTACTTTGTGACGTATATAAGATTCAACCTTGGATCATTCCAATCAAATCACTCTTTTTTAATTTTAATAAATTAAATTTAAAAAAAAATGAAAAAATAAATCTAAATCCAAAGAAAAATCCTCATAGATCATCTAATAAAAAAAAAGATCTTGAATTAGGAAATTATAAGCAGTACAAGCAGGAAGAACAGGAACAACAGGGTCAAGAAAATCTTGTATCGAATCTACGAAAACAAAAGAATAAAAAAGCTGTTGAAGAAGATTACGCAATATTCGAAATAGAAATGAAAAAAGATATAAAAAAAAAACAATATCAATATAAATATAAGAGCAAAAAACGAATGGAACTAGATTCCTTTTTGAAAAAATATTTACTTTTTCAATTAAGATGGGCTGATTCCTTGAATCAAACAATAATGAACAATATCAAGGTATATTGTCTCCTACTTAGACTGAGAAATCCAAAAGAAATTGCCATATCCTCGATTCAAAGAGGTGAAATAAATATAGACAAAATGCTAATTCAAAGGGACCTAGTTCTTACAGAATTGATAAGAAAGGGAATATTGATTATTGAACCAATTCGTCTATCTATAAGAAGCGACGGAAAATCTATTGTATATCAAACTATGGATATTTCATTGGTCGATAAGAAGAAGCACAAAACAAATAGAAAATACAAAAAAAAAAGACATATTGATAAAGGGGGGGTTGCAAAATCCATTCCACGACACAGCCAGTTATTTTTGAATGAAGACAAAAATCATTATGATTTTATTGTTCCTGAAAATATTCTATCTCCCAGACGTCGGAGAGAATTTAGAATTCGAATTTGTTTCAATTCGGGTAATTGTAATGTTTTGGATAGAAATCCAAAATTTCTCAATGAAAACAAAATAATAAACTGTGGACAATTTTTTAATCAGGACAAGCATATTAACACCGATGCAAAAAATTTAATTAAATTAAAATTGTTTCTTTGGCCCAATTATCGATTAGAAGATTTAGCTTGTATGAATCGCTATTGGTTTGATACCAATAACAGCAGTCGTTTCAGTATGTCAAGAATACATATGTATTCACAATTCAGAATGAATTCAAATTCAAAATTATAAATTTTATAGTAGATTCAAAATTTATAGTAGATTTCCTACATATCGTATGACATATTCGGTAGATGAAAGCCGAAATATGTAGACTGTATAACATTCTAATACATGATGCTGATTTCATAGTGTATCAATTTTCACTAGTAGGAGCGGAATCCTTTTAAGTAAAAAGAAATCGTTCTATATTCGTGAATGTATATGTTTATATATTTTTTTTATTTATATTTTATATTTATTTTATATTTTTATATTTATCAGACCTTTTTATCCAAATCCAATTTTCAATTGGATTTGGATAAAATATACAAAACAAATACAAATAAACATAAACACATAAAATAAACAAAAAACAAACAAATTAGTATATGAATAAATAAAATCCAATTTCGATTTATACTAGATGAAAATAACTAATAACTGGCATAATAAATATTATTATTATTATTTTTCCTGATCGGTAAAATTAAAAGAAAAGAAAAAAAGAAATTTAAATTTATTTTATGTTCAAAAATTCATTCATCTCAGTTATTTCACAAGAAGAAAGAGAAGAAAATAGTGGGTCTGTTGAATTTCAAGTATTCCATTTCACCAGTAAGATACGGAGACTTACTTCACATTTAGAATTGCACAAAAGAGATTTTTTATCGCAAAGGGGTCTACGAAGAATTCTGGGAAAACGTCAACGATTATTGACTTATTTGTCAAAGAAAAATAAAGTGCGTTATAAGAAATTAGTGGATCAGTTAGATATTCGGGAACCAAAAACTCGTTCAAAAACTCGTTAATTTAATTTGAATTTTTTATTTGAGTTTCTTATTATTTTATTATTAGCCTTGTTATTTTAATTTTATTTTTAAATTATTTTTTTATTAGTTCAGTTATCAGTTATTAGTATTAGGTTTGTAATTTTAAGAAACCTAATTTTTATAAATTCATGAAATAATGAATTAAGGGAAAAAAATATGACTGTACCGGCTACAAAAAAAAATTTCATAATAGTCAATATGGGTCCTCACCACCCATCAATGCATGGTGTTCTTCGGCTGATCGTTACTCTGGATGGTGAAGATGTTATTGACTGTGAACCTATATTGGGCTATTTACACAGAGGGATGGAAAAAATAGCAGAGAACCGAACAATTATACAATATTTGCCTTATGTAACACGTTGGGATTATTTAGCTACTATGTTCACAGAAGCAATAACAGTAAATGCACCAGAACGATTGGAAAGTGTTCAAGTACCTAAAAGGGCCAGTTATATCAGAGTAATTATGCTGGAGCTGAGCCGTATAGCCTCCCATTTGTTATGGCTTGGACCTTTTATGGCCGATATCGGTGCACAGACTCCCTTTTTCTATATTTTCAGAGAGAGGGAATTGATATATGATCTATTCGAAGCCGCCACAGGTATGCGGATGATGCATAATTTTTTCCGCATCGGGGGAGTGGCTGCGGATTTACCTTATGGCTGGATAGATAAATGTTTGGATTTTTGTGATTATTCTTTAACAGAAGTTGTTGAGTATCAAAAACTCATTACTCGAAATCCCATTTTTTTGGAACGAGTTGAAGGAGTGGGCATTATTGGTGGGGAGGAGACAATAAATTGGGGTTTATCAGGACCAATGTTACGAGCTTCTGGAATCCAATGGGATCTTCGGAAAGTTGATCTTTATGAGTGTTACAATAAATTAGATTGGGAAGTCAAATGGCAAAAAGAAGGCGATTCATTAGCTCGTTATTTAGTACGAATCGGTGAAATGCAAGAATCAATAAAAATTATTCAACAGGCTCTAGAAGGAATTCCAGGGGGACCTTATGAGAATTTGGAAAACCGCCGCTTTCATAGGGCAAAGAATTCCGAATGGAATAATTTTGAATATAGATTTATTACTAAAAAAATTTCACCCAATTTTGAATTGTTAAAACAAGAACTTTATGTAAGGGTAGAGGCCCCAAAGGGAGAATTAGGAATTTATTTAATAGGGGATAGTAGTGTTTTCCCCTGGAGATGGAAAATTCGTCCACCTGGTTTCATCAATTTGCAAATTCTTCCTCAGCTAGTTAAAAGAATGAAATTGGCTGATATCATGACGATACTAGGTAGTATAGATATCATTATGGGAGAAGTTGATCGTTGAAATGATAATTGATACGACAGAAGTACAAACTATTAATTCTTTTTCTAGATTAGAATCCTTAAAAGAAGTCTATGGACTCATATGGATTTTTGTCCCCATTTTCATCCTTCTCTTAGGAATCATAATGGGGGTATTAGTCATTGTGTGGTTAGAAAGAAAAATATCCGCAGCAATACAACAACGTATTGGACCTGAATATGCCGGCCCATTAGGAATTCTTCAAGCTTTAGCGGATGGGACCAAACTTTTTTTGAAGGAGGACATTCTTCCATCTAGAGGGAATGTTCGTTTGTTTAGTGTCGGACCTTCTATAGCGGTCATATCAATTCTACTAAGTTATTTAGTAATTCCTTTTGGATATCACCTTGTTTTAGCTGATCTCAGTATAGGTGTTTTTTTATGGATTGCCATTTCAAGTATTGTACCCATTGGTCTTCTTATGTCAGGATATGTATCAAATAATAAGTATTCCTTTTCAGGCGGTCTACGAGCAGCAGCTCAATCCATTAGTTATGAAATACCATTAACTCTATGTGTGTTAGCAATATCTCTACGTGCGATTCGTTGGAACATGAACTCTTTTTATCTCTTTTAATTTTAATGAATTGAAATCTCAATTCAATCAATATAATATAAATATAATTCAATAATAATAATAAATAAAATTATTATTGAATTATTTATAATTTATATTCTAATTTCTTAGAATTTTCTAATTTATAAATTATAATTTATAAAGATTTATAAAGTAATTAAAGAGAAAAAATTGAATGTCTTGAATAAATATCTTTATTTTTTTTTATTCAACATTTAAGTTCGATAAGTTAAACCAGATAGTTATATGAGTGAAACAAAACTGCTCCTCAATTTGCAGTAAAACAAGAGAAAATCTCATTCCCTAGGTACAAGAAGGAAATTGAAGTAAACATAAGTTGTTTACCCCAAGATTGAGATTATTTGATTAGTCGTCATATCTTGAAGCGGATGCAAAAGATCAACTGTATGGAGTTTTTACTACTGTCTTGTATGTATTACTATACTGGGGATCAATCAAAAAGAAGTGGGCGGTTAGGAACACCAAAGTACGCAAAGGATGAGTAATGTAAATGTAAGGTATTAAAAAAAGGGGTTTTTGCATAAAACGAATCATAATAAGGGCTTGAAGTTGGTAGAAATGATCAAGCAGTACTTCCCCAGGATTCCGATCTAGAGTATGCTACTAATCACTGTCGCTGATTAAAGAAATGACTATCAAGAACGAATTAATCCTTTATTTTCTTTTCTTTATTTATTTATTTTTATACACTTTTTTAGTTTTGAGAAAGAAGAACAGGAACAAAAAAAAATAAATAGGATGCAATACAATATACAATATATAGAATAAAAAATAATAAAATGGGAATAATAATAAAATATTGCTTTCTTAATACATATGCATATGGGAATTATTCTCATAATTCATTAACTATTAACTAATGTAACTAATGCCCAATTCTTTATTTATATTTATGAATTATGAATATAACGAGTATTTGATTGAAGGATTAAGTTATTGCTGAGCAAATAGAAATTTTCATTATAAGGGATAAGATCAATTCGGAAGTGCTTTTTCTTATTCTAGCAGACAGAATTTTATTGGTCTAATTGAGGACTCTCCAACCCCCAATGTATCTTTACATTCTATTTACCTATGGTCCAAGGATAGCAATAATATCCAAGGATAGCGAAAATACTGAACTAGTCCTTACCTTACATTTTTTGTGGCCATAGAGGAGCCGTATGAAGCTTAGGTTTCACGTACGGTTTTGGAATAGCGATGGAAGCAGTGATGTTATCATCGACTATAATTATCTAACAGTTCAAGTACAGTTGATATAATTGAGGCACAGTCAAAATATGGTTTTTGGGGATGGAATCTGTGGCGTCAACCCATAGGGTTTCTAGTTTTTCTAATGTCTTCTCTAGCGGAATGTGAAAGATTACCCTTTGATTTACCAGAAGCAGAGGAGGAATTAGTAGCAGGTTATCAAACCGAATATTCAGGTATCAAATACGGCTTATTTTATCTTGCTTCTTACCTAAATCTATTAGTTTCTTCATTGTTTGTAACAGTTCTTTACTTAGGTGGGTGGAATTTTTCTATTCCGTACATATCTATTACTGAACTTTTTGGAATAAAAAAAATGTTTAGAGTCTTCGTAATGGCAATTGGTATCTTTATTACATTAGCTAAAGCTTATTTGTTTCTGTTCATTCCTATCACAACAAGATGGACTTTACCTAGGATGAGAATGGATCAGTTATTAAATCTTGGGTGGAAATTTCTTTTACCTATTTCTTTAGGTAATCTATTATTGACAACTTCTTCTCAACTTGTTTCACTATAATTAATTATAAACTAAAATAAATAAATAAGAGAAAACGATAATGATATTCTATATTCATAACTTCTCTCAACCAAGAGAAAGAAACATAAATTTTATTCGTGGATATCTATAATATGTTTCCTATGGTTACTGGGTTCATGAATTATGGCAAACAAACAATACGAGCTGCAAGGTACATTGGACAAAGTTTCATAATTACCTTATCCCATATAAATCGTTTACCTGTAACTATTCAATATCCTTATCAAAAATCAATCACATCAGAGCGTTTTCGTGGTCGAATCCACTTTGAATTTGATAAATGTATTGCTTGTGAAGTATGTGTTCGCGTATGCCCCATAGACCTTCCCGTTGTTGATTGGAAATTTGAAAAAGATATTAAGAAAAAACAATTGCTTCATTATAGTATTGATTTTGGGGTCTGTATATTTTGTGGTAACTGTGTTGAGTATTGTCCAACAAACTGTTTATCAATGACTGAAGAATATGAACTTTCTACTTATGATCGTCACGAATTGAATTATAATCAAATTTCTTTGGGTCGGTTACCAATGTCAATAATTGGAGATTACACAATTCAAACAGTTATGGATTCAACAAAAAAATGAAAAAATAAAAACCCCCTGGTTCAAGAACGATTACCAATTAATAAGATTTGGTTTGGAATTTTGATCTTGTTTCGGTCAAGCTTTTTGCTATTTTTTTGATAAGGAGAAAAGTAGGATTAGACAAAAAACTTTTTTTATCTATATGATATTCTATGATATTAATTTTTTTGATTAAATTAGGAAGGTCTCATAGAAAAAAATAGTTCCTTTACTGGCCCCCTTAGTAAGGTCATGAAATATTTCGACTTATTTATTTATCTTTTCTTTTATAATGGATTTACCTGGACCAATACATGATCTTCTTGTAGTATTTCTGGGATCAGTTCTTATATTAGGAGGTCTGGGAGTAGTGTTACTTACCAATCCCATTAATTCTGCCTTTTCATTGGGATTGGTTCTTGTTTGTATATCCTTATTCTATATTTCGTCGAATTCCTATTTTGTAGCTGCCGCACAGTTCCTTATTTATGTAGGAGCCATAAATGTATTAATCATATTTGCTGTGATGTTCATGAACGGCTCAGAATATTCCAATGATTCCTATCTGTGGACCGTTGGAGATGGGATCACTTCAGTAGTTTGTACAAGTCTTTTTTTTGCATTAATGACTACTATACCAGATACGTCATGGTACGGAATTCTTCGAACTACAAGATCAAATCAGATTATAGAACAGGACTTAATAAGTAACGTTCAACAAATTGGGATTCATTTATCCACAGATTTTTATCTTCCTTTTGAACTCATTTCTATAATTCTTTTAGTTTCCTTGATAGGAGCAATTACTATGGCTCGTCAATAATCTAATCAACTAATAAGAAATAAGAGCTTCCTTAATTATTTTTATTTCATTATTTTTATAATTAAAGAATAAAAAAAAAAAGATTTAAGGGCTTTATATTTTATTTCAATCTACTGTGAATATCTTCTTTTGTTCTGTAATTCTTCTTTCTATTCTAGTCAACTGAATTTAATTTATTTTATTTTTGTTCATATTGAAATGAATCGAGATTGATGAGGAATTCGTCAATGATGTTGGAGCATGTACTTTTTCTGAGTGTTTATTTATTTTCTATCGGTATCTATGGACTGATCACAAGCCGAAGCATGGTTAGAGCACTCATGTGTCTTGAGCTCATACTCAATTCGGTGAATATGAATCTCGTAATATTTTCCGATATATTTGATAGTCGGCAATTAAAAGGAGAAATTTTCTCCATTTTTGTTATAGCCATTGCGGCTGCTGAAGCAGCTATTGGGCTGGCTATTGTTTCGTCGATCCATCGTAATAGAAAATCAACTCGTATCAATCAATCGAATTTGCTGAATAATTAGTCATAATTCCTCTATTTTCACATACAAATAAAAACATAAGACTTCTATAATTCTAGAATTAGAATAGGAAATAAAATTAAGATAATAATATAATATAATTGGAATCCAATCTTCTTCTTATTTTTTTTTATTTCATTTTTTCATTTAAATTAAAATATTTAAATTATTTTTAATTTTTTAATAATTAAAAATTATTTAATAATATTGAATAATATAATATTTAATAATATAAATAATATAATATAATATATAATAATTTAATAAGAAATAATATATTAATAATTTCTTAATAATTTAATCTTTAATAATATATTTAATAATCTAATTCTAATTTAATAATATAATCATAATTATATAATAAATAATAATAATAATAATAAATAAATAAAAATAAATAATAATAATAAAAAAGAATAAATAAGAAAATTAATTCTATATTATATATATTATATATAATTCTATATATAATAATAAATAAATAATAAATAAATAAATATAAAATAAATTCTAAAATTTTTAAATAAAAAATTAATTATGAATTAATTAATTAATATTAAATTTAAAAATATTAAAAAAATATTAAATTTAAATATTAATATTATATATTATAATATAATTCTAATATAATATTAATATAATATATAATATATTTTAAATATATATTAAAATTAGAAATAATATGAATATATAATATAATATATTTTAAATATATATTAAAATTAGAATATATAATATTCTATAATATATATATATAATATAAAAATATATATATATATAAAATATTAGAATATATAATATTTAATATAAATATAATAATATTATTATAATATATAAGAAATATATTATTATTAGAAATATATAATAAATATAATAATAATATATTTCTTATATTTCTGATATAGAGATATAGATTTATGATTTAGAGCTACTAACCCATTCTATCACTAACCTATTCTATCTAATACGAATCCGATTCCGATATAGATATATATAAGAATATTATTATATCCTTAAATTCTACTTAGTATTTCTATATACTACTATAATCTATAAAATCTATAATTTATTATTTCTATATACTACTATAATCTATAATAATCTAATATCTAATCTATATTCTAATATCTAATCTATATATAAATATACTATATAAATACTATTATAATAGTAACTATATACTATAAATATACTATAAATACTATAATATATAAATACTATAATATATAAATATTACATAAAAATATAAAATATAAATTATAATAATAATATAATTATAAATTATAATAATATGTAGTATAAAGTATAATATGTAGAAGTAGAATATGTATATAATATGTATATAATATAATGTATATAATATAGATATAGATATATAGATAGTTTTCTAGTATTAGAATTAGAATTATAGTATTAAGTATTAGAATATTCTTATTTTATTTTTTCTATTTGATAGAATTCACATTTTTTATATGACTATATCAATAGGATTACTTAGAATTACTAGAATTCTAGTAAATTAGAATTCTCTAAATTCCATATTAAATATTCAATTAAAATTTGGATCTATATATCTATCATCTATATATCTATCTATATATCTAATCTATCTATATATATATATATATATATATATTATATATTCTAATATTATATTATATATTATATTATATGATTATATGAAATTATATGATTATATGAATGAAAATATATAAATGAAAATATATATATGATATATATATGAAAATGAAAATATAAAAATTTAATAAATTAATAAAATAAACATGAATAGAATTCGTATGTACAACTCATATTTCATGGTTATTCAAACGTAAATCAAAGGACCTTGGACCTTTATCATAAACAGATTTTAAAAAATATTGATTTTTAAGATTTTAATAAATCATTGATTCGTCTGGTATCTACAATATAAAATATATGATTTCTATTATTTTATAATTTTACCAGATAGAAAATTCTTTGTGTTCAAAACTGAAATTTATAGACTCAATGTCACATTCAGTCAAAATTTATGATACATGTATAGGGTGTACCCAATGTGTACGAGCTTGTCCCACGGATGTATTGGAAATGATACCTTGGGACGGATGTAAAGCTAAACAAATTGCTTCCGCGCCAAGAACCGAGGATTGTGTAGGTTGTAAGAGATGTGAATCCGCTTGCCCAACGGATTTTTTGAGTGTCCGTGTTTATTTATGGCATGAAACAACTCGCAGCATGGGTCTTTCTTATTGATATGTGACAAAAAACTCCACTTGAATCATTTGATTCCTCTTTACCGACAAAAGCCCGTACTCGAGAAAAGAAAATCTATTATTCTTCTCCCGAGCACGGGGGTTTTATGGTCAAAATTTATCTTGTCTTTATCACGAGTTATTTTCCTTGGTTAACAATACTTCTTGTTTTTCCTATATTTGCGGGTTCTTCAATTGCCCTTTTCCCTCATAAGGGAAATAAGTTGTATAGGTGGTATACTATATGTATATGTATCCTGGAGCTCCTTCTAATGACCTATGTATTTTGTTATCATTTCAAATTGGAAGATCCCTTAACCCAATTGAAGGAAGATTATAAATGGATAAATCTTTTTGATTTTCACTGTAGACTGGGAATCGATGGACTTTCCATAGGACCCATTTTACTGACAGGATTTATCACTACTTTAGCTACTTTAGCGGCTTGGCCAGTTACTAGAAATCCGCGATTTTTCTATTTCTTGATGTTAGCAATGTATAGTGGCCAAATAGGATCATTTTCTTCTCGAGACCTTTTACTTTTTTTCATCATGTGGGAATTAGAATTAATTCCTGTTTACTTACTTTTATCCATGTGGGGAGGAAAGAAACGTCTGTACTCGGCTACAAAGTTTATTTTGTGCACTGCGGGAGGTTCTATTTTTCTCTTAATAGGAGTTCTAGGTATGGGTTTATATGGTTCCAATGAACCAACATTAGATTTAGAAAAATTAGCTAATCAATCATATCCTGCAGCATTGGAAATAATATTCTATTTTTGTTTTCTTATAGCTTATGCTGTCAAATCGCCGATGATACCCCTACATACATGGTTACCAGATACCCACGGGGAAGCACATTACAGTACATGTATGCTTCTAGCTGGAATCTTATTAAAGATGGGAGCATATGGATTGATTCGGATCAATATGGAATTATTAGCTCACGCTCATTCTAGATTCTCTCCCTGGTTGGTGATAGTAGGAATAATACAAATCATTTATGCAGCTTCAACCTCTCTCGGTCAACGCAATTTTAAAAAGCGTATTGCCTATTCTTCCGTATCTCACATGGGTTTCATAATTATAGGAATTGGTTCTATAACTGGCATGGGACTCAATGGAGCCATTTTACAAATACTCTCTCATGGATTGATTGGTGCTGCACTTTTTTTCTTGGCAGGAACGAGTTGTGATAGAATACGTTTTGTTTATCTCGACGAGATGGGGGGGATATCTATCCCAACAGCAAAAATCTTTACCATGTTTAGTAGTTTCTCGATGGCTTCTCTTGCATTGCCAGGAATGAGTGGTTTTGTTGCAGAATTCTTAGTCTTTTTTGGAATAATTACCAGCCAAAAATATCTTTTCATGCCAAAAATTTTAATTACTTTTGTAATAGCAATTGGAATGATATTAACTCCTATTTTTTTATTATCTATGTTACGTCAGGTTTTCTATGGATACAAGCTATTCAATATCCCAAACTCAAAATTTTTTGATTCTGGACCACGAGAACTATTTATTTCGATCTGTATCTTTCTACCTGTAATAGGAATTGGGATTTATCCTGATTTCGTTCTTTCGTTATCGGTTGACAAGGTACAAGTTATATTATCTAATTATTTTTATGGATACTAATTCTTTTTATAGCTTATAAAATTTTCAAATTTTAATTTATTAGAAAGAAAGTCTTAGAATTCTTTTACTTTCATCTTTTCACGATTCTTCGTTGTACAATGAAAAAAAATTAAGAGTGAATTAGAATTGTAATGAGATAGATCTAGAGTTTTTGAGAACCATTTGAATAATTACTCCATTCAAACGGTTTTCAAAAACTCGCACAAATCTTCATTGTCTATCAGACAATGTTTTTATGTGTTCTTCATGTAGTTTATTTTATTCAATTAGATATAAATGGGAATGAACCATAACTATGGAACCCGATTCCTAATAGATTGATCCCAAAATAGCATATCCAAATTAGGATAAATCCTATAGAAGCCACAAATGCCGAATTCGTGCCTTGGTCTTGCAATTTTTTATTTGTTCTAGTATGTAAATAAATTGCAAATATGGTCCAAGTAATAAATGCCCAAGTTTCCTTAGGATCCCAATTCCAATAAGAACCCCATGCTTCATTAGCCCATACTGCTCCAGAAAGAATGCCTATGGTTAAAAAGGTAAACCCTAAACTAATGACACGATAACTCCAATAATCCAAACGCTGAATTAATTGATATTTGTAAAAATTTCTAAATGAGAGAAAAGAAGTCTTTTTAAATACACTTCTTTTTTCGTTCAAATATTCTATCTCACAAAAAAAAAATGACTTCCTTAAGCTTAAAAAATTAAAATTTTTATTTTTAAAATAAAAATCGATCTTTTTTCGAAATGTAATCACTATAAGAGCAACTGATAATAATGATCCGCATAAAAGAGCTGCATAGCTCAATAGCATCATACTGACATGCATCATTAACCACTGAGATTGTAGAGCAGGTACTAATATTGCGGATTGATGCATTTCAATTGAAAGACCTGACGTGGCAAAACCTTGAGTAAAAATGGCACTTGGTGCAGTTATTGCGCTTAAATCATTTTTATGATTCCCAAGATACGGAATCATATGAATAATGGAGAAACTCCACGAAAGGAAGATTAATGATTCATATAAATTACTTAACGGAAAATGTCCTGAAGAAATCCAACGAATAACTAAAAACCCTGTTATAGAGAAAAAAGTAGCTATCATCCCCTTTTCTGACGAATTACGTAATCCTTCGATTTCGTAAACTAATAAGTTCATCAAATGAATCATAATCACAATTGAGATGATCGAAAAGGAAATATGAGTTAATATATGTTCTAAGGTCACAAATATCATAAACATAAAAAAGGGTCCCTATTAAATAATAAATAATTGAAATCGGGGATTAAATATATTCTATTCTAATATTCTATTAGCTATTAGATTTCTATTAGATCTATTGTGTCTCTTTTTTTTTTTTTATATATATATTTTATATATATATATATAAAAAAAAATATAATTATAATATAATAATTATAATATAATAATAAATAATATTAAATATTTAAATATTAATTAAATTAAAATATTAATTAAATAATTAAATATAAATAAATATATAAATATAAATAATTAAATTAAAATAAATTAAATTCAAAATATAAATAAAATAAATATTAAATATAAATATATATAATAAATATATATAAATATATTAAATAAATATAAATATTAAATAAATAAATATAAATATTAAAATTATTTATTATTTAATTGAAATTTTCAATAATTCAATTAAATATAAAATTTAATTAAATATTAAATATTCAATATAAATTATTAAATATAAATAAATAAACAATAATGAAATTAAATTCTTTATTATGCCGCTTATGCCGCCACTCGGACTCGAACCGAGATGCTTTAGCACTGCTTCCTAAGAGCAGCGTGTCTACCAATTTCACCATGGCGGCTTACCTGAAAGAATAATAGGAAATTCATGTTGAATTGTCGAGATTCAATAGAGTTTAGGAAACAATGAAGAAAGATGCATTTCCATTCATATGATAATGTTCAATATTAATAATACTCAGTTAGTATCTTCGTAAGTTCAGTTTTTAGAATCAACTTTTACGTACTTTATACTATAAACTATAATATAAACCTAGCTTTTGTTTATCCAGAAAAGTCGTAACTCAATAGTTCCGTTCTCAGTCGACGTATAGAATTCCGAATTTTTTTAATTCTTTTTCCACGCTTCTCACCTCATGAAAAAAGAATTTATTTTTCAATGAGGATAACTAGGATTCTCTATGTATCACTTCATTGTCTTATCCTAATTGTGCTTTTATATTTCGAAAAGCACAATTCATAGGAAAGAAAAAACAATCTCACGAATTCAATTCAATATCAATAATATAAAATATAAAGATTCAATATAAATATTGAATATGTTAATATGATAATGATAGATAATAGATATATAATATAGATATAGAAGATATAGAATAAGAATATAATATAATTATAAAAGAAAAAATAAAGAATAAAAAAATGATAATGAAAAAAATACAATACACAATACATTAACAATACATTAGTAAATGTCAATCATTTGTCTTCCAGTGTCTTCCAATTTTCAAATTGAAAATTAGAAGTTATTTGAGACATGTCAATTAAGATTTTTCCAAGACTTTTTTTTGTCGCACAAAAAAACTTTTTGACTGTCCGGTGGAAACAGATTTAGCTAAAGAAAAAGCTTTTACTGCCGCTAAAGAGCCTTTTTTTTTCCAAATATTTCTACGAATATGCTTTTTTGACATAGAAATACGTTTTTTTGGAACTGCCATTCAAAAGTAGGTGACTCATTTTTATCGTTGTATGTGAAAGACATATATTGTTTAAAATGGATTACTCTTTATTAGTCATTATCTATACTTATTCCATCAAAAATAGAAGAGCATAACATAACTTTATTTCAGAACATACAAATATAATTAAAGAATAAAATAAAAATAAATTCAATACAATAAAAAATAAATAAAAAACGAATCAAAATTAAATTCAATACCAATACAATATCAATATTCAATAAATCAAAAATAAATATTCAATATTGAAATATTAATAACAATAAAATAAAAAAGAAAAAAATAAATAATAAAAAAAATTCTAAAAAGATTCCATTTTTTTAATTTTAAATTCTAATAGATAAATGAAATTTTCTTTTCTATCTTCATTCTTATATTTGTATAATGTAATAATTACATACGTATTATTCTCGTATATTGTTTTTGATTGTATTATAAAAAAAGGAATATAATATAATATAATATATACAAAAAGAATATACAAAAAGTAATGTAATATGAATATAATATGTAATCAAAGTAATGTAATTGTAATATAAAATACAAGATACAATACAATAATTACAAGAATATATACAACAATATAAAACAATATACATATATATCATATATATATACATATTATACATATATAATATTATACATATATAATATTACAATATTCCAATTACATTATTACATTAATTACAAATTAAAATTTACAATTACAAAATAAAATTTACAATTACAATATAAAAATAAAAGAAAGATATAAATAAAATATAAATTAAATTTAAATATTATTAAATATTAATTAAATATTAAAATATTAATTTATAAATTAAAAAAATTTAAATATTATATATTATAAATAAATCTAAATATTAAATAAAATTAAAATATAAATATTTTTAAATATATATAAATATATATATTAAATATATTAAATATTAAATATAATTAGAATATTAATTATATAAATTCTATAATATATAATAAAAAATATAATTCTAAATTAGAATATTTATAATATTCTAATTATATATAATTAGAATATATAATATAAATATAATATATATAATAATATAATAATAAAATATATAAATATAATAAAATAAAATATAAAATATATTAAAAAAAAATATAAAATATATTTATATATAATATAAAAATATAATAAATATAAAATATAATATTAATATATTAATATTAATATATATTAATATATAATATAATATTAATATATAATATAATCTAAATAATCGAAATAATCTAAATTATAAATATAATAATATAAAAATAATATATAATATAAAATTCAATTAGAATATAATAATTAGAATATAATATAAATATAAGAAAATAAAATAGAATTCTAAATTAGAATTAGAATATTAATAATTAATATAATATTAATTTAATATATAATATTAATATGTTTATAATTTTTATAATTTATAATTAATAATATTCTAATTTAGAATTAATAATATGTCTATATGTTTATATTAGAATTATAATTATATATAATATATAATTATATATAATTCTAATTAAAAATGTTAATAATATATAATTATATATTATTATAATTAAAAATGTTAATAATACGTCTAATTATGTATTTATGTATAATTGTATAATTATTTTATAATTAATATTAATTTAATATTAATTGTATAATTAATATAATTAATAATATGTAAGATAAGTTAACTAAGTTCAAAGTTAATATAAATATAAAAGTTAATAAGATATATAAGTTATAAGATATCAGTATAAAATCTAAGAAAAAAAGTATAGATATAGATAATGAAATAAAATTAAAATAAAGATAAAATCTAAAAATAGTAAAGATATAAATAAATCTGTAACTGAACTATAATAAATCCAAAATCCATAAATTGAAATATAAAATAGGAAAATCTAATAAATAGAAAATGGAAAAAATATATAGAATCTCTATAAATTCTAGAATTTTACATAATTAGAATGTAATGTGAAGGGAAAATAAAATTATTTAAAATAAAAAAATAAAATATCATATGATGTCATATTATGTATCTTCAGAAATATCTTTCTTTTTCTAGAGTTTAAAGTTAATTAATAACTAAGTAATAAACTTGACTAAATTATTTGATCATATCATTTGACCAACCAATTCCAACTCTTATTGAAAATACAAATATTTTATCTTTTTCATATTTTCTTTTTTTTTTAATATTTTATTTTTATTTTTTATTATTGTTTTGTTCTTTTCGAAAGAAATAAGAATTGGTGAATCGGAAACAATTATAAGAAAAAAGAACAATTTGTTTTCTTATGGAATATACATATAAATATGCATGGATAATACCCCTTTTTCCGCTCCCAGTTACTATGTCAATAGGATTTGGACTTCTACTTATTCCGACAGCAACAAAGGATATTCGTCGTATGTGGGCTTTCGCAAGTGTTTTACTGCTAAGTATAGCTGTGTGGTTTTCGGCCAATCTGTCTATTCAGCAAATAAATGGAAGTTTTACCTATCAATATCTATGGTCTTGGACCATCAATAATGATTTTTTATTAGAGTTCGGACACTTGATCGATCCACTTACTTCTATTATGTCAATACTAATTACTACTGTTGGAATCATGGTTTTTATTTATAGTGACAATTATATGTCTCACGACCAAGGATATTTGAGATTTTTTGCTTATATGAGTTTTTCCAATGCTTCAATGTTGGGATTAGTTACTAGTTCCAATTTGATACAAATTTATATTTTTTGGGAACTTGTGGGAATGTGTTCCTATTTATTGATAGGCTTTTGGTTCACACGACCCGTTGCAGCAAGTGCTTGTCAAAAAGCTTTTGTAATTAATCGTATAGGGGATTTTGGTTTATTATTAGGAACCTTAGGATTTTATTGGATAACAGGTAGTTTTGAATTTCGGGATTTGTTCCAAATAGTGAATACCTTGATCCATAATAATGGGGTCAATTCTTTATTTGCTACTTTATGTGCCTTTTTATTATTTGTCGGTGCAGTTGCTAAATCCGCACAATTCCCCCTTCACATATGGTTACCTGATGCCATGGAAGGACCCACTCCTATTTCGGCTCTTATACACGCTGCTACTATGGTAGCAGCAGGAATTTTTCTTGTAGCTCGGCTTCTTCCTCTTTTCATAGTTATACCTTACATAATGAATCTCATTTCTTTAGTAGGTATAATAACAGTACTTTTAGGAGCTACTTTGGCTCTTGCACAAAGAGACATTAAAAGAAGTTTAGCTTATTCTACAATGTCTCAATTGGGTTATATTATGTTAGCTCTAGGTATAGGTTCTTATCGAGCTGCTTTATTCCATTTGATCACCCATGCCTATTCTAAAGCTTTATTGTTTTTGGGATCCGGATCTATTATTCATTCAATGGAACCCATTGTTGGATATTCACCAGAGAAAAGTCAGAATATGGTTCTTATGGGAGGTTTAACAAGATATGTTCCAATTACAAAAACAACTTTTTTTTTAGGCACACTTTCTCTTTGTGGTATTCCGCCTCTTGCTTGTTTTTGGTCCAAAGATGAAATTATTCACGATAGCTGGGTGTACTCACCAATTTTCGCACTAATAGCTTGGTTCACAGCGGGATTAACCGCATTTTATATGTTTCGAATGTACTTACTTACCTTTGATGGGTATTTGCGCATTCATTTTCAAGATTATAGTAGTCTTAGTAGTACAAAAAATAAATCGTTTTATTCAATATCCTTATGGGGAAAGGGGACACTGAAGGAAGTCAATAAGAATTTATTTTTTTCAAAAAATAAAAATAATAATAAGGTTTATTTTATTTCAAAAAATATATCTAAAATTGACAAAAATGTAAGAACTAAGATACGAGACTTTAGTACTTATTTTAGAAATAGATATACTTATATGTATCCTCACGAATCAAGCAATACTATGCTATTTCCTCTACTTGTATTAGTACTATTTACTTTGTTCATTGGATCAATAGGAATTTCTTTTAATGGAGGAGTGGATCTATTATCGAAATGGTTAACTCCATCGACAACCCCTTTTCATCCAAATTATAATTCTTATGAGGATTGGTATGAATTTTTGTCAAATGCTTTTTTTTCTATAAGTATCGCTCTTTTCGGACTATTGATAGCATCTATTTTTTATGGATCTATTTATTTGAAAAATTTGGGCTTAATTAATCTTTTTGTAAAAAGAGGCCCTAAAAGGATTCTTTTGGACAAAATCAAAGGTGTGATATACAATTGGTCATATAATCGTGGTTATATAGATATTTTTTATACTAGGATTTTCACCATGAGTATAAGAAGATTAGCCGAACTAACTCAGTTTTTTGATAAATATATAATTGATGGAATTCTAAATGGGATTGGTGTTGCAAGTTTC